GGTCTAGCAGAAACAATTAGAGGATTTCAATTGATCCTTGCCGGAGAATTTGATGGTCTTCCTGAACAGGCCTTTTATTTGGTAGGTAATATTGATGAAGCTACTGCAAAGGCTATAAACTTAGAAATGGAGAACAATTTGAAGAAATGACCCTAAATCTTTGTGTACTAACCCCTAATCGAATTGTTTGGGATTCAGAAGTAAAAGAGATCATTTTATCTACGAATAGTGGTCAAATTGGTGTATTACCCAACCATGCCCCAATTGCCACAGCTGTAGATATAGGTATTTTGCGAATACGCATTGACGCCCAATGGGTAACACTGGCTTTGATGGGCGGTTTTGCTAGAATAGGCAATAATGAAATCCTTATTTTAGTAAATGATGCAGAGACGGGCAGTGACATTGATCCACAAGAAGCTCAGCAAACTCTTGAAATAGCGGAAGCTAATTTGAGAAAATCCCAAGGAAAAAGACAAACAATTGAAGCAAATCTAGCTCTCCGACGAGCTAGGACACGAGTCGAAGCTATCAATGCGATTTAATTTCATAACATAATATAACTAGTTTTGAATAATAAAAAAGAGTCTGTTTCGAACCTATTTTGATTTCATTCTGTCGAGTGAAGAGAATCAACTACAATCACTGAAAATCACAATTTGATGCAACGAAACAAAATTCAAAACAAAACAAAATGAAGGTACAAAATCAATAAAAAGGGAAAAGATGCTGGGACCAAAACTTATTAGATACTGGAGTCAATGGTATCTAATAAGTTATACCTACTATTGGATTTGAACCAATGACTCTCGCCGTATGAAAGCAATACTCTAACCGCTGAGTTAAGTAGGTCATTTCTCAGACTAATGAGAACCAAGGAGATCACTCCATGGATGGATTATAAATCCCATATTACTTATAAGCAATACTAATCTTAAGCAATACCCACTTAAACCAAAGATTTATGATGTTGGATCGTGTAATATCCCCCTTGACAAGAAATTATCTACACGATAAAATATGTATCACAAGCAAAGCAATAAGGGCTATAGCTCAGTTGGTAGAGCACCTCGTTTACACGTGCGCCAATGTTTTTCAGGGGAATTTATCATACAATCAAATCCAAAAATTGTGATTTTAATTTTTTAATTGATGTCTTACCCTATAACTTTAAACTTTAACTTTGAGGGAACAATAGCCTGACTTGACTTAAAGGGTTCGGTCTGATTGTAGTGCCATCTAGGCACCAACTAGACCCTATCATGAATTGGAGATCTTGATAAGGTGAATATCTAACCTATTCAATGCTAGGCATACTGAGTCTAAGGGCTTCAAAAAATATCTTTTCATCTTATGAACTTTAAGGTGTAGGAGGTTTCATATTGTAGTTTGTAAGCAGCAGAAGGGTTGAGACTTCATTTAACTTAGGTTGATCTAGGCCATAGGCAGACCTACGTCAAGATAACCATACCCTTGAAAGACTTTGGTAGTGTTCTTGCATCAGAATCGTAAAAAAGAAATAAGCAAAGCACGGGGAGCCATCTCCTTACCCTATTTTTGTGTCAATAAAAAATATGGCAGACTGGCTGATATTTTGATCAGTTAATGAAAGAGCCCAATGCAAAAAAAAGCATGTTGGGTCTTTGAAACAGTTCAGATCATTTTGATAATAAAAGTTGTATCTGTTTTACCGAGAAGGTCTACGGTTCGAGTCCGTATAGCCCTATAACTACAACCCCAATATGAGATCAAAATTATATAAAATTAGAAAACAAACAACAAATGAAAAAAAAGGAATTTTCTAAATTTTTCATTATTCTTTGTTTTTGTTGCTTGGAACTGACATGAAATAGAATTTATAGAAATAAGTAAAAGAAACCTTAGATAATTAATGATAATTAATCCTTCTAGGTTAATCTCATATGAATTTTCCTGCCCGATGTCTTGGGGATATCTGATGCTAGTGAATTGTTAAAGTCAAAAGCGTGATACGAGCCGCGCAATTAACGTTTTAATTTCCAATGGGTCTAGAAAAAACCTACTGTGCGTGTGTGCAAGTTAACACTTTTTGAAAAAAGAATATCTTTTGTATGTCTGATTGTTAATAATGTCAAAACAGACTCTTCATATATCTTACCTAGACCTAGCAAAGCACGGGGAGTTGTTCTCTTTTTCTGTATTCAACCATAATATGAATAAAGGGAATACACCAAGACTAATATATTCTAAATACTGAGCTGGAAGTTCCTAGCAAGTGTCTTCCTTTTTCTATTCTAAATCATAAAAAAAAGACAAAAAGACCCCTGTATTAACTAATAATATTAATTAATTATATGTTAGATATTAATTTTAATAACTTAATAATAAGTATAGGTTGAAAAATGGAATAAAGAATTCAAAATAAACTAGTAAATCCTTGTTGTGATTTTGACTAAACATTTAGGGATGACTTACCATTTTGAATCGAGTAATCCTGTATATTTTCCACGTTCATAGGAGT